AGCACGGTGATTCTCTATAGGGATATGTACATAAGAGAGAGACCCGACTCGGTATCTGTGTACCAATTTCTGTTCTGGGGTTTACATATACATATATATTTTCTTATAATTGATAATTGAAAAGAATTTTTGAAAATAATTGATACTGATTAGTTGTAAATCAATTTGATTTTGTTATACCATTAAGGAAAGGAAACACATTGAGATTAAATACAAAATAGAAGAACCGTTCACTACTTCAAAATCAAAAATAAACAAAATCCAAAATCAAATAATAAATAATAAGAATTAAATAAAAAAAAAAAAGTTAATGGTTCCAATTTGCCCCAAATTTTGCAGTCTGTGACTGGAAATCCATTTTTTCTTTTTTCAATTTGAAATAGCTTTTCAATAGAAAGAGAAGGGAAGTTTTTAAGCGGTGTGTGTTTTGAGATACAATCAATCGAAGAGAATAATCTAAACTAGATCCCATAAGAAACAAGAATTCATTTTTGGAAAGAGATTGAAAAGGGATAAGCACAATGAGATTCAAGATCAAAAAACAAATAAAAAAGAAAAAAAGGGTTCAGTAATCCCCCCTCTGAAAAAACAAACAATTAGTAATAAAATGTGGATGAATAATATTTTCATCGATTTTGGATCGGATTTGGCGGCATGGCCAAGCGGTAAGGCAGGGGACTGCAAATCCTTTATCCCCAGTTCAAATCTGGGTGTCGCCTGATCAACAAAATACTTATAATTTCTTATTCTACTGATAGAATAGAACTCGACAAATTCTTGCCCTGCATAAGCAAAGGCAAAGGACGGGGCTTGTCGATACTTGATTTATAGAATACATAGTTCTATAAAAGACTGTAAGTTGTTTTCTCAAAATCTGGCTCTGTTTGGGTTCTGGGTAGCGGCCCAAACAGATATACCAATAGGGATGAGGTAAGGCTTACTTATTAATTCCAGAACTACGAAAGTAAGAGGTCAGAAATCTTGGTATCCAAAGGTTCCTAAAGGACATCCCATTTTTGCTCCTAGGATTGAAGAAAAGATTATACGAAAGACTATCAAGACTTCCTAATTATCTTACACTACCTACACTAACGTAGGGTCTACTGACTCTGTCTGGAATTAGATTGGATAGGCTGATGGGAAATCAATTTAGGAGTTGTGGAAAGGACTGAAGATACTTTGTATCCATACTTACGAGAGACTCCGAATACTCAAACATTCAATCAGGATGGTTGGTCGGCTCTTATCTTATAGAATAACAGAGTAAAAGTAAAAAAAAAAAAAAGATTTCTTTGGTCGTGTAAGGAGATTACAAAAAAAATGTATGTAATAATGGTAGTGATGTCTCCCCATTCTTTCACAGAAAGAAAGACAGTAAGGCTTAGATCAAATAGGAAATGTAGGTATCCAATAGATAGTTATCTATCTTGATGATATATATTTTTTTTTTATTTTTGCTTATGAAAGGAAGGTAACAAAACAAACAATAGGTCTTACTATTCCCACATGTTCCATTAGGAGCATTCCTTTGCAATTTGCAAGGAAAAGGTGTGTGTATCGTATTTTTACTTAATACTTCCCAATTCTACCGGAAATCCTATAAAGAATCTGTTACGAGTGGATTCATTGAATTGGTTCATCAATAGCCTTAAGTCAGAATCCTATTTTGACTCTGCGCCATTGATTCTGCTATGATTATTGATCAATAATGGAATAATTCCTTCATAGAAATAGGAGATATAATTCACATGGATATAGTAAGTCTCGCTTGGGCTGCTTTAATGGTAGTCTTTACATTTTCCCTTTCACTCGTAGTATGGGGAAGGAGTGGACTCTAGGTATATTAATAATTGATTGAGTAATCGATTGAGTAATTGATTGAGTAATCGATTGAGTAATCGAATTGTATCAATTGTTTAATTGATCGTTTTTCGAAGCTTTATTTTTAAAAAGCTTGTCTCTCTTTCAAAATTATACTGGAAAGACAATAATGAATAATAACCATTCGATCAAACAACGAATGATTACTATAGTTTAGTTGTATTTCAAAACTCAAATCTACGCATGATAGGAAATTTTTTCCAACCAAATTACTCCTAAATATTCTGTTTGGATAAACCTGTTCTTACCAGAATTATGGATATTACAATGAGAAAAAACCAATCCCTAGTTTTTTCTTTATTTGTTTCTCTCTTTCTTTACTTTCACTGTTCTAAGAACAAATCGTTCTGCTATTAGATTACGACGATACTTACTTTCTACTGGAAGTGACTAGTGGTTGTCCAAAGAGGTTCTACACATAATAAAATTAGATCTTTCTTCCGCTGAGTGATCCACCACTTAGACTCCTAGAGATTTTTTTATGCTTTTTTGACTCATCTCATGTCATGTTTAAGCATGAAAAATGGTCCGAGTCCCCTTTACTAATCTACTTCCTTTCAAAATCTGAAGAAGTTACCATAGAACTTCGTAAATGATCTGTTAATGGCTCAATCAATGACTTCTTGGGATGGAAAATCCAAAAAATTCCTTGGTTTTGTTTTCTTTTGCTATAGTATATTCCTATACTATTCTTCCTCTATTGATTCTTTTGATGGATCCCGGAACCTATATATAAAATTATAAGAAACCTAGGAATTAGAAGAATTGGCCTTCGATTATTTTGGGTTGATCGAAATCGAGTGGATGTAGCGAAAAAAAGAAATAGAATTAGACTGCTATTTCGATGTACTAGTCTACTATTTAGATTAGATGTACATCTAATACATCATATACATACATATTGTAAATTGATCTATATAAACCCTCCATTTAGATAAAGTCTATATCTGTATACAATACAACTTTATATGATAATATCATTGTATACAATATTAGATAATATAAAATACTCTAAAGTGTGGTAGAAAGGACTATATATAGTCCTTTCTACCACATTTTATGATTCCAACCAGATCATTTCATTTAAGACTTGGAATTTTCTTTTAATCCCTTTCTTTCATTTCTTCAATCATTGAAAAAAGGATTGATAAGAACTAATAATTCAGATTCAAATTAATCATTTTGACTGACTGTTTTTACGTAGATAATAAGTAAAAAAGCAGTAGGAACTAGAATGAACAGTGCAGTAGCAATAAATGCGAGAATATTGACTTCCATAATTTCATTATTTATTTTTTTTTCTTCGCAATAACTCGGGATGTAATCCCATAGAGATGAGAAATTTAACTCCTGTAAATTCATTGGGATGAATTGATCCTGATGATACTGAATAGGATCAATATTATGAATAACAATATCTGATCTATCAAATCGATTCATCATCGAGAATTGAATAGTATAACATGGGAAGATCCTTTATCCATACTAATTACGAAATGGGATTTTTTATTGGATCAGGAATCCCATTGGATTTTTCATCCTCTTCCACTTTTTCTTTTCTATAACCTACTGTCTTCCTTATCTTATACAACTCTCCTTCCTGTGTATTATACTTACAATTATGAGGTATTATATGACCGGTATTCTATGGGTCACACACAGACCCAAACGAGGTGAGATGGAAAAAAAGGGATTAAATAAAAAAGATCAAATATTCCAACAAATTTACTGAAAAGGGTCCTTGCTCGGTCTTTTCTTTTATTTTATTAGTATCCTCTTTCTTGTATTTATTTGTACTGGAATGCATACATCAAAAATGATGTCTGCAATTTGAATGAGAATGAGATAGATTGTTTACAATTAGTCATTGAGGATACCCAAACAAAGTCAGAACTAGAAAAGGTGTGGTTTAACCTGAAAAGTACTCTGTCGAGGTAATTATGTTAAGTTCATTGTCCATCGTACAATAAACGAATACCATTTTTGTATGTACTCCCGGTAAAATAGGATCACTCTACTCCATTTCATTGATCAAGAACAATCAAAAAAGAAAGTAAGACGAGGATGGTATCTCTTAAAATACTGAATATAGTAATACCACCGATTGTACTAATGTACATATGATATGTCTCTCCTTTATCAATCGGGAGTAGTGGAAAGATTTGAAATTCCCGTATCCATATTTGTGTGATGATAAATGCGAAATAAAAAACAAAAGAAATAAGAATCCCCACTGGGGATTAGATCTTGCTTCCTGTCCCCCTTTTCCGTGAAAAGAGAGAGATGAATTGATAAATTCACCGGATCCTAGTTCGGGACTGACGGGGCTCGAACCCGCAGCTTCCGCCTTGACAGGGCGGTGCTCTGACCAATTGAACTACAATCCCAGCGAGGTGTATGGCATACATATTCTTAATGTTACATATTCTTAATGTAATCATAAGAACATTCTAGTCCTAGTCGTCGTATTGTAAGAAAGACAGGAATGATATACTGATATCATATCCACATATAATATGGGCTATAGTGAGAGTGACACGGATTACTAGTAACCAATAATTATTTTACGGCCAAAAGTGGATAATCAATCTTTCAATGAGAAAAAAGAACTAAACTTTTTTGTTTGCTTTTCATGATACTTTACTTAATTAAGTAAAGTATCATGAATTAGATCCTTAGAAAGATCAGAAAGAGAAAAATAGGGATAGAGAAAAAAAATTGATCCTTTCTCTTTATTTTTACGGATTAGGCATTTCCGTTTATGGAAGACAAATTGGTTATATCATATTCATGGAGCGGTGAATTATTGGGCCGAGCTGGATTTGAACCAGCGTAGACATATTGCCAACGAATTTACAGTCCGTCCCCATTAACCGCTCGGGCATCGACCCAGGAAGAATTCATTCTAGGCTTATCGATAATCTATGATCAACTTCCTTTCATAGTACCCTACCCCCAGGGGAAGTCGAATCCCCGCTGCCTCCTTGAAAGAGAGATGTCCTGAACCACTAGACGATAGGGGCATATACGCCCGACCATCATCATACTATGATGATAGTATGAGCAGTTTTTTGGAATTGTCAATATAGTCTAATGGTATGACTAGATCCAAAAAATCA